AATCGAGATAGGTTCCCATAGACCGGGATTCCCCCTTTAAAAATCGGACGTGAAGGTTTCCTCTCATCCGGCTCAAGCAGTTACACTAAACTAAAGAAAAGAAAGGGATTCTTATTTAGTTTTGAAAATTTTATTTGATAAAACCCTACAAAAAGCTACTCCGTACTCAAGTTTTCCCAGTAAGGACCAATCTTTCATTGATTCATTCTTATTCTTCTTTTGACTTTCCGACAAAAAAAGGGAAATATGAAATTTTTGAGTAGTCTACTTCCCCTCAAATGATGAATCCCCTTAAAGGAAAACTTCGGGACTCGTAAGGGATTTACTTGTCTATATATCGTTCCGTTCGATCTTTTAGGTCCCCGCTCACCTCGATGGTTATGTCACGATGCTCCCTTGAAGCATATATGCGATAAATAGACTCCTGTAACCATTCCATATTTGCTTGCTTGAACAGAATTTCTCTCTAAAAGAGAAGAGATGGAATGGCAAATTCCACGAAAAATATTTTTTTCACGGGGTATAACTAGTAATTCCTATTTATTTGTTACAGAATCGACCATGGATCACTTCCCCCTCCGTTTGGAAGTATTGAATACTCCCATAGTTCTGAGCTTCACGTTACTCCTACCAAGACACGTGTCAGAGTGGGGGACATCCCAATCAGATTGAATGGGATGACAGTTTCTTATTATGAATCTGTAAAATGAAAATTTCGATCAAATCACACATCGCAGTACACTAGACCTTCTAATTCCTTAAGGGGCTTATCTAAAAGATTCGCGATATAACTAGGAAGGCGTTTCAAATACCACACATGAGTCACCGGACATGCGAGTTTGATGTATCCCATTTGATATCTTCGTATACGAGAATCAACAAATTCCACCCCGCATTGTTCACAAAATTTTTGGCCTTCTTTTTCAGCTCTGATTACTCGATAATTTCCACAAGCACAAATTCCACTTTTTATAGGTCCAGAGATTCTTTCACAAAACAATCCATCTTTTTCCGGTTTATTGGTTTTGTAATGAAAAGTATAGGGTTTTGTCACTTCTCCAACTATCTCCCCATTAGGTAGGATTTTGTTGGCCCAGGCCCTTATTTGTTGAGGAGAAACCAGTCCAATTCGAAGTTGTTGATGTTTATACCGATCGATCATAGAATATAAATTCTGATTCATTCAGATCAAGCTTCCTTCCTATTAATCTGAAAATTCTTCTCAGATACAAGGAAATGATTCAGTTCCAGAGCTAAGGATCGTAATTCTCGAACGAGCAATCGAAAAGATTCTGGAGCATCCTCGGGGTTAGGTACTGTTCCTCCAATGATCGTAGCACCAAGTACTTCTTGACGAGCTCTAATATGATCAGATTTATAAGTAAGCATCTCTTGTAAAATATGAGCAACACCAAATCCCTCCAAAGCCCAAACTTCCATTTCTCCTACTCGCTGTCCCCCTTGCTTAGCCCTTCCTCTAAGAGGTTGTTGTGTAACGAGTGCGTAATGCCCACTGGAACGCCCGTGGATTTTATCATCAACTTGATGAATTAATTTCAGGATATAGGATTTTCCTATTAGAACAGGTTGTTCAAAAGTATCTCCTGTTCTTCCATCAAATATTCTGCTTTTTCCCGGATACTCGGGCTCAAATACCCATGGATTTTTTGTTTGTTGACTAGCTTCATATAATTCCGGAAACACTAGTTTTCTAGAAGCCTCTTGCTCATATCTCTCATCAAAAGGCGCTATTCTATAATGTCTATTTAGCAAATCCCCCGCTAACCCGAGTGAGCATTCAAAAATCTGTCCCACATTCATTCGTGAGGGCACTCCTAATGGGTTGAAGACCATATCAACAGGTGTTCCATCTTGCAAATAAGGCATATCCTGTCTAGGCAAAATTTTGGAAATGATACCCTTATTCCCATGTCTTCCGGCTACCTTATCGCCTACTTTGATTTCACGTTTCTGTAAAATATATACACGAATCATTTCTGGATTATAACTAGAACCCCCCTTTTTCTGGATCCATCTCACATCAATAACTCGACCCCTTCCGCCTATAGGCAGTCTTAAAGAAGTTTCTTTTGCCGTGGATACCTGAATACCAAGTATGGCTCGTAATAATCTATCTTCTGGAGCATACGACGATTCGTTCGCTGTTTGAGGTGTTAATTTACCTACTAAAATATCACCCGCTTCTGTCCAAGATCCCAGCATAACAATTCCATTTCTGTCTAAATTGCGGAGTAAATGGGCCTCTAAATGCGGTATTTCTTTAGTGATTCTTTCAGGACCTTGACTTGTCACATGAGTCTGAATTTCATATTTTCGGATATGAAAAGAAGTATAAATATCTTCATAGACCAGACGTTCGCTAATTAGTACTGCGTCTTCAAAATTGTAACCTTCCCATGGCATATAAGCTACTAATACGTTTTTTCCTAAAGCGAGTTCCCCGCCAACTGTAGCCGCACCATCTGCTAAAATTTGTCCT